TTATAGATAATAGATTTACTTGGGGTTATATTTACAGATCTAGGGAGATGTCTGTCTAAGGAAGGCGAATCTTTAAAGTAAGGGGGTGCGACCTTACGGGTGGTAGATATTATAATATTTGGCTTTAGAATACTGTTAAGTTTATTTATACTATGGTGTTATTATTCTTGTTTTTGGGGTTTGGCAAGAAATATATTTAATACCCATAGCATAGACTTAATGGGGGGTAAGGGGGGTTTGTGGAATAAAAATTTATTGATATATTATAATTTGGGTTGCGTATGCGTATGCGTATGCGTATGCGTATGCGTATGCGTATGCGTATGCGTATGCGTATGCGTATGCGTATGCGTATGCGTATGCGTATGCGTATGCGTATGCGTATGCGTATGCGTATGCGTATGCGTATGCGTATGCGTATGCGTATGCGTATGCGTATGCGTATGCGTATGCGTATGCGTATGCGTATGCGTATGCGTATGCGTATGCGTATGCGTATGCGTATGCGTATGCGTATGCGTATGCGTATGCTGAACAATGTCCTGTAACCATTAATTAAATAACACCTTTGGCTGTGCACTTCCCATGTGGTTTATCTAGGTACAGTTGCGATTAACGTATTATGTCTTTCAAGCATTAATACCTTTAGTCCTGGGTCCTCATTATGTGGGTTTAGGATGTACATTTTAAGTCCAGCTTGACTTTATGTACTGGGTCGGGGCCTTTGACGGCCAATGTTGAGTCCAAGCATCCCCTAAAAAATAAAAATACCAAGGGCATGGCACCACAGTTATGCCGCGGCATGGGCTGATTAGTAATTATCCCATCGAGATGTCTTATTTAAGAGGAACGAGTGGGCGATCTTAGTTTTATGTGCCTGAAGTAAGAACCAGATGCCGTTTACGATCCATTTTTAGGAACCCCCACATTTTATGGGCCAGGGTCAAGAAGAGGGATACCTGTTAGGCGGGTTGTTGGTTTCACGGAGGTAGGTAGATTATGAGGTTTGTTATAGGTTATGGATAGTCATGTTGTCTGGATATTGTTATAACTGAATGGGGTATGTACGATTACGCATGATATGTATTATGTAATATTAATGTTTTAATGTACTTGTTTAATATTCATGTGGTAAGTAATTTAATGTACAATTATACATAATATGTATTATGTAATATTAATGTTTTAATGTACTTGTTTAATATTCATGTGGTAAGTAATTTAATGTACAATTATACATAATATGTATTATGTAATATTAATGTTTTAATGTACTTGTTTAATATTCATGTGGTAAGTAATTTAATGTACAATTATACATAATATGTATTATGTAATATTAATGTTTTAATGTACTTGTTTAATATTCATGTGGTAAGTAATTTAATGTACAATTATACATAATATGTATTATGTAATATTAATGTTTTAATGTACTTGTTTAATATTCATGTGGTAAGTAATTTAATGTACAATTATACATAGTATGTATTATGTAATATTAATGTTTTGATGTACTTGTTTAATATTCATGTGGTAAGTAATTTAATGTACAATTATACATAATATGTATTATGTAATATTAATGTTTTGATGTACTTGTTTATTTTGTAGGTGAAATGTTTAAAATTGCTTAAATGTGTGATAAGTATGTGTTTACAAGAGGTAGTTTAACTAGAATATCAGCTTTGGGTGTTGATGGTAGGGTGTAAGCTCTTCTCTTGAGTCTTTGGGGGAATTGTATTTCTCCTTCTCTGGTTTACAAGACCAATATAATTAATATACTACAAAGACTCTTCATTTTAATAAATGGTTTTCTGCAAGGCTGGTTAGTGGTATTAAGACAATAATAATAGAAAAATAAAGGATTGATGCGAGTTGTCCGATAATAACATATGGGTGTTCAACGGGTTGTCCTCCGATTCATGTTAAGGTTAGTAGGTCTGCTGTTAGTAGTCAGAATAGACATTGGCTCAGGGGGCGAAAGGTTATACTGCGTTGTTTAGATGTGTGTAATAGGGGAATAATGATTAGGATAAGGATTGAGAGAACTAGGGCTAGTACTCCTCCTAATTTATTTGGAATTGACCGTAGAATAGCGTATGCGAATAGGAAATATCACTCTGGCTTAATGTGGGGTGGAGTATTTAATGGGTTTGCTGGTGTGTAGTTGTCTGGGTCTCCTAATATGTCAGGGGAAAATAATACTAGCGTTAATAAGATTATAATTATTAATAGTAGGCCAAGGATATCCTTGATTGTGTAGTAAGGGTGGAAGGGAATCATGTCTATGTTAGATGGAATCCCTGTTGGATTATTTGATCCTGTTTCGTGGAGAAATAGGAGATGTACTATAACTATAGCTGAGATAATAAATGGGAGTAGAAAATGGAAAGCGAAAAATCGAGTTAGGGTGGCTTTATCTACAGAGAATCCACCTCAAATTCATTCCACAAGGTTGGTGCCAATGTAAGGAATTGCAGAGAGTAAGTTAGTAATTACAGTTGCGCCTCAAAAAGATATTTGGCCTCATGGAAGTACATATCCTATGAAGGCTGTTGCTATGGTTGCAAATAGTAGGATAACTCCAATGTTCCAGGTTTCTGTATATATGTAGGAACCATAATAGAGTCCTCGTCCTACATGGAGATATAGGCAGATGAAAAATATGGAAGCTCCATTTGCATGTAAGTAGCGCAGTACTCAGCCGTAGTTTACATCCCGGCAGATGTGGGTTACGGAGTTAAAGGCTGTTGCGGTGTCTGATGTGTAGTGTATGGCTAGGAATAGTCCTGTTAGGATTTGCAGTGCTAGACAGATTCCTAAGAGAGATCCGAAATTTCATCAGGATGAAATGTTTGATGGAGCAGGTAGGTCGATAAGGGAGTTATTGATAATTTTTATTAGAGGGTGAGATTTTCGAATGTTGGTCATTTATTTTGTTCTTATAGTTGAAATACAACGGTGATTTTTCGTGTCACTAGTCGTGGATGTAACCCATGTAAGAATTATGATAATTTATATTGTATCTATTTTAAGTATTATTTTTGTAATTGGTTTTATAGGGTTTTCTTCTAAGCCCTCTCCTATTTACGGAGGGGTTGGATTAATTGTGAGCGGTGGAGTTGGTTGTGGGATTATTGTAAGTTTTGGTGGGTCATTTTTAGGGTTAATAGTGTTTTTAATTTATTTAGGGGGAATATTAGTGGTTTTTGGGTATACAACAGCTATAGCCATGGAACAATATCCTGAAGCTTGGGTTTCTAATGTAGTAGTACTTGGGTCGTTTATTGTTGGTCTAATTATAGAATTTTTGTTGATTTTGTATGTTTTGGTTGTTGAGAATTTGAAAGTGGTTTTTGAGTTTAGTGAAATTGGAGATTGAGCGGTTTATGATGTAAGTGATTTTGGAGTGTTTGCTAAAGAATCTATAGGGGTTGCTGCATTATATAGTTATGGTAATTGGTTAGTAGTTGTTACTGGTTGATCCTTGCTTATTGGTGTAGTAATTATTTTGGAAATTACACGTGGAAACTAAACATAGTTAGGGTTATGATTAAAGTAATTAGGAAAGAGAGAAAGTAAAGTTTGATTAGTCCTTTTTGGTTGGATACTATGATTGAAGAATTTTGTTGAATTTTGGTAATTAATTTTGGTAATATATTTTCTAGTCAAATTAAGTCGAGTAATATAGTGGCTGATTTTTGGCTTATAGTTAAGTTTGTTAGAGGATTAAGACGGTGTATGGTAAGTGGGAAATATCCCAGTATATTTGAAAATTTAAATATGACTGAGGGGTTTTTATATTTTAGGCTTTGGGTTATGTGGTTAAGTTCTAGGGCTACTATAAAGCCTATTAAGGTTACAGTTAAAGCTGTGAGTTTTAGGTATAATGGTATAGTTATTTGAGGTACAGTTGAGGGGTTGATGTTGCTAGAAATAATAAATCCGGCAAAAATACTACCAAATAATAATCGTATGATAGGGTTTATTAGTAATGGGTTATTTTCATTAATTAAAATTAGAGGGGGGAATCGTGGTTTTCCAAGTAATGCAAAAAAGATGATGCGGGTACTATAAACAGCTGTTAATGAGGTAGCAACAAGGGTAATTAGTAGGGCTCAGGCGTTTGTATAGGATGTGTTTGCGGTTTCGATGATTAGGTCTTTTGAGTAGAATCCTGTTAAAAATGGTATTCCTGTTAGTGCTAGGCTGCCAGTGATTAGGGCAGTGGTTGTGAATGGTAGAGATTTAAATAGTCCGCCTATTTTTCGAATATCTTGCTCATCATTTAAACTATGGATAATGGAGCCAGAGCATAAGAACAGTATAGCCTTAAAGAAAGCGTGGGTGCAGATGTGGAGAAATGCTAAGTGTGGTTGGTTGATGCCAATTGTTACTATTATTAGACCTAGTTGACTTGAAGTTGAAAAGGCTACAATTTTTTTAATATCGTTTTGGGTTAATGCACAGATAGCTGTAAATAAAGTAGTAATGGCTCCTAGACATAGAGCTAGGGATTGAATTGTTTTGTTGTTTTCTATTAGAGGATAGAACCGGATGAGTAAGAAAATACCTGCTACAACCATTGTGCTAGAGTGCAATAGGGCTGAAACTGGTGTGGGTCCTTCTATGGCGGAAGGTAGTCACGGATGTAATCCGAATTGAGCTGATTTTCCTGTAGCAGCTAATAGTAATCCTATTAGTGGGAGGGTAGTGTTATCTAGGTTTAGTATAAAGATTTGTTGAAGTTCTCATGAATTTGAGTTTATCATAAATCATGCTATAGATATAATGAATCCAATGTCTCCAATGCGATTATATAGAATTGCCTGGAGCGCAGCTGTATTAGCATCTGCTCGTCCATATCATCAGCTGATTAGTAGAAAAGATATGATACCAACTCCTTCTCAGCCAATGAAGAGTTGGAAAAGATTGTTGGCTGTGACTAAAATTAGTATAGTAATTAAAAATATTAATAGATATTTGAAGAATCGATCGATGTTGGGGTCTAGGTGTATATATCATATTGAGAATTCCATGATGGATCAGGTAATGAATAAAGCTACAGGTACAAATATTATGGAAAAAAAATCTAGTTTAAAGCTAATGGAAAATTTTATGGTATGAATTGTTATTCAATATCAGTTTGAAATTATCGTTTCTTGGGTGGATTGAGTAAATATAATAGTTGGGGGTATGCTGGCCACGAAAGAATAGAAAATTATTGTTTTAGCATATTCGGGGTAGGAGTAGTGGTTGAGAGTTTTATTAGGAGAAAATATAAGGGGTAACGTAAGAATTATTAGTGATAGTAGTATCAAGGTAGAGAATAGGTTTATAACTTTTATTTGGAGTTGCACCAATTTTTTGGCTCCTAAGACCAATGGATAACTACTATCCTTTAAAAGCTTAAAAAAGCCGCACTTTTAAGTGTGGAGGCATGAATTAGCAGTTCTTGCATTCTTTTTCGGTAAATAAGAATTTTATGTTTCTATTATTAGATTCACAATCTAATGTTTTTATTAAACTATATTTACAGTATATAGTCCCTAAAATAATTTTAGGGTTAATTATTAGTAGCAGTAGGGGGGTAAGATGTAGTAATATTAGAGTATTTTCTCGGGTATAGGAGGGTTTAATGTTGTGAATATGGTAAGTGTATTTACCCAGTTGAGTTATTGTTAGTATGTATAGTGTATATAAGGCAGTAATGATAATATTGATTCCTAGTAAAATAATAGAAAAATTAGATCATGAGAATACAGATATTGTAATGAATAACTCCCCAATTAAGTTGATAGATGGAGGTAGGGCTAAATTTATTAGGCTTGCTAGAAGTCATCAGGCTGCTATTAGAGGGAGAATTGTTTGTAATCCTCGGACTAATATTATAGTTCGGCTATGGGTTCGCTCATAATTAGAATTTGCTAGACAGAATAATAGCGAGGATGTTAGGCCATGGGCAATTATTAGTGCGGTGGCTCCTATAAAGCTTCAGGGGCTTTGGATTAAAATAGCTATAATTACTAGTGCTATATGGCTTACGGATGAGTACGCAATTAGTGATTTTAGGTCTGTTTGACGAAGACAGATGGAGCTGGTTATGACCATACCTCATATAGATAGTATTATGAAAGGATAGGCTATAAAGTTAATGGTGGGGTTGAGTATTACGGTAATGCGTAATATTCCGTATCCTCCTAGTTTTAGTAAAATAGCTGCTAGAACTATAGAGCCTGCAATTGGAGCTTCTACATGGGCTTTTGGTAGTCACAGGTGAAGACCATAAAGAGGTATTTTTACTATAAATGCTAGTATAAATGCTAATCATAAAAGTGAGCTACTTCAGATGTGGGCTAGTGGTTCAGTTAAGTACTGAGTTAATAATATATTTAGTGAGCCTAAAGTGGTTTGAGTATAAATTAGAGCAACTAAAAGGGGCAGTGATCCAGCTAGAGTATAAAAGAGAAAGTAAATTCCAGCGTTCAGCCGTTCTGTCTGACCCCCTCATCGAGTAATTATAATTAGAGTTGGGATAAGTGTGGCTTCAAATAAGATATAAAATATGATTAGTTCAGTGGCAGAGAAAGTTATAATTAAGAAAATTTGAAGTAGAATTATTATGGTGATGTAGAGTTTTTTTCGTATGATAGGCTCCTTGGTTATATGGTATTGGCTAGCGATTATTATAAGGGGCAGAAGTCAGGTAGTTAATATTAATAGAGGAGTAGATAGTGAGTCAGAGAAGAATAGTACTGATAGGTTTAAGCTGTTATCGCAGAATTGGTTTATTAAGGGCAGGCATAATATGCTGATTATTAGGCTGTGGGTTGTTGAGTTAATTCATATTATGTTATTTTTTGATAGTCATGTGAGTGGAATTAATATAATTGTAGGAACAATAATTTTTAACATTGGAGAAGGTTTAGGTTTTGAACATAGTCTACTCCATATGTATTGGATACAACTACTAATAGGGATAATCCAAGTGCTGCCTCGCAAGCTGCAAATACCAGGAGAATAATTGGTATCATACTAGCTAGGGTTGTGTGAGTAATAAGAATTGTGATAGTGACGAGGACAAATAGAGAAAGTATTATTCCTTCTAGGCATAGTAGTGAGGACATTAAATGGGATCGATATATAAGTAGACCTAGGAGGGATGTGGTAAATGCCAGTAGAATATTTATATGTGTTAGAGACATGTTGATAATTATGAGAGTTATCATAATCTAATGAGTCGAAATCATTTATTTTGTATTAAACTAATTATCATATTCAGATCATTCTAGTCCTTTTTGTATTCATTCGTATGCCAGACTGATAATTAATAGGGAGATTAAAAATAGGGATATAAATAGCATGTTTACTAGTTTGTCAGTTTGAGAGGCCCATGGAAGTGGCAGTAGTAGTGCGATTTCAAGATCAAATAATAAGAAGGTGATTGCTACTAGGAAAAATTTTATTGAGAAGGGGAGACGGGCTGATCCTATTGGGTCAAAGCCGCATTCATATGGGCTTGATTTTTCGGCATAAACGTTTATCTGGGGAAGTCAAAATGCGATTGTTACAAGTAATGAGGCTAGAAGAGTGTTGATAATTAGAGTTAAGATAAAATTTATTATTCTTCCTTGGATTTCTCCAAGACTAATTGATTGGAAGTCAATTGTACTAATTGATACTAAAAGAATAGGATCCTCATCAGTAAATAGAGACATATAAGAAAAGTCACACAACATCTACAAAATGCCAATATCAGGCTGCAGCTTCGAATCCGAAATGGTGATTAGATGTAAAGTGGTAGTTTAATTGTCGTAGTAGGCATACAATAAGGAATGTTGAGCCAATAATGACATGGAGACCATGAAATCCTGTAGCTATAAAAAAAGTTGATCCATAAACACCATCAGAAATAGTAAAGGGTGTTTCATAATATTCAGAGGCTTGTAGAAGTGTAAAGTATAAGCCTAAAAGGATAGTAATTAGTAATGCTTGTATTATGTGAATGCGATTTCCTTCTATTAGGCTATGATGAGCTCAGGTAATTGATACTCCGGAGGCCAGTAAGACAGATGTGTTTAGAAGTGGGACTTCTATAGGATTAAGAGGGGTAATGCCTGCCGGAGGTCAATAGCCTCCTAGTTCTGGTGTGGGGGCTAGACTTGAATGATAGAAAGCTCAAAAGAAGCCAGAAAAAAAGAACACTTCTGATAAGATAAATAAAATTATTCCATAACGAAGGCCTTTTTGTACAATTGGCGTATGGTGCCCTTGGAATGTACTTTCTCGGATAATATCTCGTCATCATTGATATATTGTTAATATATTAGTAATTAGGCCTGTTAATAATAGAAATGGGGTGTTAAAATGAAATCATATAACTAATCCTGAGGTTAGAAGAAGAGCTGATAAAGCTCCTGTTAATGGTCAAGGACTTGGGTTGACTATATGGTATGCATGTGTTTGGTGGGTCATTAGGCGTTATCATGTAAATATAGGCTTACTAATAAAGTAAAAACATACGCTTGGATTAAAGCAACGGCGAACTCTAGTACTGTTAGTAAGACTAGAATAATAAATGTAATGAAGGCGGTAGTTATGCTAATATTCATTAGTGCTAGGGTGGCTCCTCCAATTAAATGAATAAGTAGGTGTCCTGCAGTGATATTTGCTGTAAGTCGTACTGCTAGTGCTATTGGTTGAATAAATAAACTGATTGTTTCAATGATAATTAACATGGGAATTAGGGGTAGTGGTGTTCCTTGGGGTAAAAAATGTGCTAGAGATGCTTTTGCTTTATGACGAAAACCTAAAATAACTGTGCCTGCTCAGAGAGGAATAGCTATACCTAGATTTATTGATAATTGGGTAGTTGGAGTAAAGGAGTGGGGTAATAGACCCAATAGATTTGTTGAGCCAATAAATATAATAAGTGAAGTTAATATAAGTGTTCAGGTTTGTCCCTTTTTATTATGAATAGTTATTATTTGTTTGGTTGTTAAACGAATTAATCATTGTTGAATTGAAACTAGACGATTATTAATTAGCCGGGTTGCTGATGGAAATAGGATACTTGGGAATATAATAATAAGTACAACAATAGGTAATCCTATTATCGTAGGGGTAATGAAAGAGGCAAATAGATTTTCGTTCATTTGGTTTCTCAAGGAGTTGAGTGTGTTTGTAGTTTAGTTGTTAAGGGTTCAGGGTTGTTATAATAGTAATGTTTTGAAATTTTTAATTGAAATATAATAAATAATGTAATAATTATTGAAATAATTGTAATAAATCATGTTGATGTATCTAATTGTGGCATATCATTAAGGGAAGATTATAGCTCCAATCTCTAACTTAAAAAGGTTAGTGCTATTTAGCTTCTTAATGATGTTATAGTATTGATGATGATCATTTTTCGAAATGTTTTAATGGGATTATTTCAAGTACGATAGGCATGAAGCTATGGTTAGATCCACAGATTTCAGAGCATTGTCCGTAGTATAAGCCTGGTCGAGTAGCAAGTAGTGTTGTCTGATTCAGGCGGCCAGGAATTGCATCAGTCTTTAATCCCAAAGAGGGGACGGCTCAGGAGTGCAGTACATCTTCTGATGAGATTAATATTCGGATTGTTAGTTCAGCAGGTAATACTACTCGATTGTCGACTTCTAATAGACGGAGTTGGCCCGGGATTAATTCTGAAGTAGGCACTATATATGAGTCAAATATCAGGTCTTCGTAGTCTGTGTACTCATAGCTTCAGTATCACTGGTGGCCCAGGGTTTTAATAGTTAAAGAGGGATTATTAATTTCATCTATTATATAAAGAATTCGTAGTGAGGGTAATGCGATTATAATTAAGATAATAGCTGGTAAAATAGTTCAAATTGTCTCTACTTCTTGGGCATCTATAGTACTAGTGTGGGTTAAGTTAGTTGTGAGTATTGATGAAATAATATATAATACAAGAGAGCTAATTAAGAAAACGATTATTAAAGCATGGTCGTGAAAGCTTAGTAATTCTTCTATAATAGGAGATGTTGCGTCTTGGAATCCTAGTTGAAAGGGATATGCCATTAAGATATACAGGGGTTTCACCTGTAATTTAACTTTGACAAAGTTATGTAAATTTTACTAATATCTTATCTATTGAGAAAGTCATAATGGCTATGATATTGGCTTGAAACCAATTTTAGGGGGTTCGAATCCTTCCTTTCTTAAAGCATAAATGTATTATTTAGGATTTACATAAGTAGGTTCCTCAAAGGTATGATAAGGAGGAGGGCATCCATGAAGTCATTCGAGATTTGTTGATGATAGTTCTACTACTGATACTTCTCGTTTAGATGCAAACGCCTCTCACACTATAAAAATTATTAAGATTACGGCGGTTAATGAAATAAATGAGCCCATGGAAGATACAGTATTTCAGGTAGTATAGGCATCTGGATAATCGGAGTAGCGTCGTGGCATACCTGATAATCCTAAGAAATGTTGTGGAAAGAAAGTTATATTTACCCCTACAAATATAATTAAAAAATGGATTTTTGCTCAAGTTGTACTTATTGTATAACCTGAAAATAGAGGGAATCAGTGGATAAAGCCAGCTATAATAGCGAATACTGCCCCTATGGATAGGACGTAGTGAAAATGGGCTACTACATAGTAAGTATCGTGAAGAACGATATCAAGGGAAGAGTTAGCAAGTACAATTCCTGTTAAACCCCCTACTGTGAATAAGAAGATAAATCCAAGAGCTCACAGTATAGCAGGAGATCATTTAATATTACCTCCATGAAGGGTAGCCAGTCAGCTGAATACCTTAACTCCGGTAGGAATAGCGATAATTATAGTAGCTGATGTAAAATAAGCTCGAGTATCTACGTCTATTCCTACTGTAAATATGTGGTGAGCTCATACAATGAAGCCTAGAAAGCCAATGGATATTATAGCTCACACTATTCCTATATATCCAAAGGGCTCTTTTTTTCCTGAGTAGTATGTGACAATATGGGAGATAATTCCAAATCCGGGTAAAATTAAAATATATACTTCAGGATGTCCAAAGAATCAAAATAGATGCTGATATAAAATTGGATCTCCCCCTCCGGCGGGATCAAAGAAAGTAGTATTTAAATTTCGGTCTGTTAATAGTATTGTAATTCCAGCAGCCAGAACTGGAAGAGAAAGGAGTAGTAACACTGCTGTAATTAAGACAGATCATACGAATAATGGTGTTTGATACTGAGAAAGTGCGGGGGGTTTTATATTGATGATAGTAGTAATAAAATTAATTGCTCCTAAAATCGAGGATACACCTGCAAGGTGTAGAGAAAAAATAGCTAGGTCAACTGAAGCTCCCGCGTGGGCAAGATTCCCAGCTAAAGGTGGATAAACTGTTCAGCCAGTACCAGCTCCTGCTTCGATTATAGATGAAGCTAGTAATAGTAAGAAAGAAGGAGGAAGAAGTCAAAAGCTTATATTGTTTATTCGAGGAAAAGCTATATCAGGGGCTCCAATTATCAGGGGTACTAATCAGTTTCCAAAGCCTCCAATTATAATAGGCATTACTATAAAGAAAATTATTACAAAAGCATGAGCAGTGACAATTACATTGTAAATCTGATCATCTCCTAGTAGGGCTCCTGGTTGACCTAATTCTGCGCGAATCAATAGACTTAGGGCAGTACCCGCTATGCCCGCTCAAGCACCAAATAGTAGATATAGGGTGCCAATGTCCTTATGGTTAGTTGAAAATAATCATCGATTAATGAACATAGGTAAAATGGCCGAGTAGGTATTAGACTGTAAATCTAAAGACAGAGGTAAATTCCTCTTTTTGCCAAGCTCCGTGGTGTAATACACATTGAATTGCAAGTTCAAGGTAGCAGCTTCAATCCTGCCGGGGCTTCTCCCGCCTTTTTTTGTTTGCGGCGGGAGAAGTAGATTGAAGCCAGTTGTTTAGGGTTTTTAGCTGTTAACTAATGTTTTGTGGGTTTAAATCCCACCAATCTAGGAAGGGCTTAGCTTAATTAAAGTAATTGATTTGCATTCATTTGATGTAAGATAGAGTCTTGCAGTCCTTAAGTATTCAGGAGTTAAATAAATCATATTTACTGGGAGCTTTGAAGGCTTCTGGTCTAGAGTTAACCTAAACTCCTATTCCAAAATTATTGTTATTGGTGCTAATGGGAGGATTAGGGTGGAGATTGTAAATATTAGGGGTAAGTATATTATTTGTTTTGGGGTTTTGAATTGTCATTTTATTTTTATGTTGTTAGATGTTGGAAATATAGTTAGTGATGTGGTGTACGTAATTCGTGTGTAGAAATATAAGTTTAGTAGGGCTAGGAGAGTTATGAGTGTGGGTATGAAGATATTATTATTATTTGTTATTTCTTGGATAATCGCTCATTTGGGTAGAAATCCGGTTAGAGGGGGTAGTCCTCCTAGAGATAATATAGTAATTAACACTAGTACAGTAATTAATGGTAGTTTGTTTCATATGTGGGATAGTGAAGTTGTTGTAGTTGCAGAGTTTAGTATTAGTAGTATGAATGTGGTGATTGTTATTGGGATATATAGATAAAGATTTAATAATATCATGGTTGGATTGTAGGTTAAGACGGCTAATATTCATCCTATATGAGCGATAGATGAATATGCTATAATTTTTCGTAGTTGTGTTTGATTTAATCCGCCTCAGCCACCAATTGCGATAGATATTAGTGACATAATTAAAAGTAGGTTTATATTAATGAGGGGTGAAATTATGTATAGAACTGATAGAGGTGCTAGTTTTTGTCATGTTAATAAGATTAGTCCTGATAATAATGGAATTCCTTGAGTAACTTCTGGTAGTCAGAAGTGGAATGGAGACAATCCTAGTTTTATTGCAAGGGCTATTGTTATTATAATTGATGATGTTGGATTAATTAATTTTGTAATGGATCAGTGGCCAGTGAATAAAAGGTTGGTGATTGCAGCTATTATAAGAAGTATGGATGCTGTGGCTTGAGTGAGAAAATATTTTGTTGCTGCTTCTGTAGATCGGGGGTTGTGTCCTTTTGTTAATAGGGGAATTATGGCTAGTATATTTATTTCGAATCCTACTCAAATTATGAATCAATGTGAGCTTGTTATAACAATTAGAGTGCCTGAGAATATTGTTGTTAATACTAGTGATAAAGTTGTGGGATTAATTAGTACGGGAAGGATATAAACCAACATTTTCGGGGTATGGGCCCGATAGCTTAATTTAGCTGACCTTACTTAGAATATGGTGTAATATAGGTAGCACGAAGATTTTTGAATTCTTAGGAGCAGGTTCAATTCCTGTAATTCTAGAAATAAGGGGGTTCAAACCCCTATGATTTACTCTATCAAAGTAACTCTATTATCAGACATATTTCTTATGTTAGGGGTGGAATACTTGCTAAGATAATTGTTAGAGTCACATGTCATATACATATCACTAAAGTGAGAGGTAAAAAGTTTTTTCATAGCAAATGCATTAGTTGGTCGTATCGAAATCGGGGGTAGGATGCTCGGATTCATAAAAAAATTACTGTAAATATGAGAGTTTTGGTAGTTAAGTTGATAGTGTAGAGTTCCGGGAATATTGGGTTGTTATATGCACCTAAAAATAAGATAGTTGTGAGGGCATTTATTATAATGATGTTTGCATATTCTGCTAGGAAAAAGAGGGCGAAGGGTCCTCCTGCGTATTCTACATTGAAGCCGGATACTAGTTCTGATTCACCTTCTGTTAGGTCAAAGGGAGCTCGATTGGTCTCTGCTAGAGTTGAGATAAATCATATTATGGCTAGGGGCCATGAGGGGATAATTAATCATATGTATTCTTGTGTTGTGATTAATGTTGTTAATGTAAAGGAGCCATTTATAAGTAAGATAGATAAAATAATAATAGCTAGGGTTACTTCATAGGAAATTGTTTGGGCCACTGCTCGTAGAGCTCCAATTAGTGCATATTTTGAATTTGAAGCTCAGCCTGATCATAGAATAGTATATACGGCTAAGCTTGATAGGGCGAGTATAAATAATATGCTTAAGTTTATATTAATTAGTGGGTATGGCATTGGTAGCGGGATTCATATTGTTAAGGCTAGTGTTAAGGCCAGGGTTGGTGCAATAATAAATAGGACAAGGGATGATGTTAGTGGTTGTATAGGCTCTTTAGTGAATAGTTTAACTGCATCGGCAATTGGTTGTAGTAAACCGTATGGGCCTACAATATTGGGTCCTTTTCGAAGTTGTATATAACCTAATACTTTTCGTTCTAGTAAAGTCAAAAATGCTACAGCTAATAAAATGGGGACAATTATTATTAATAAGTTGATATAGTACATAAAGTTGTTAAAGAGAGGAGTTGAACCTCTGGCTTTAAAAGCTTAAGTTTTATGCAATTACCGGTCTCTGCCACTTTAACTGAACCCTTTTCTTGGGTTAGTTGTATGTATGTATTGTGAAATTAAGATTAGTTCATTCAATTAGTTAGGGCGCTTGTTTAAAGTGGGCCCTGTCTCTCTTGTCCTTTCGTACTAGGAGGGACTTAAAATAGATAGAAACCGACCTGGATTTCTCCGGTCTGAACTCAGATCACGTAGGACTTTAATCGTTGAACAAACGAACACATTAATAGCGGCTGCACCATTTGGATGTCCTGATCCAACATCGAGGTCGTAAACCCTAATTGTCGATATGGACTCTTAAATAGGATTGCGCTGTTATCCCTAGGGTAACTTGTTTCGTTGATCGTTTTTAACGGATCAATATATTATGTAGTAAATTTGACTTGTTTGTCTCAATTAAAATTTTCTCGGGAGTTAATTTTTATTCCGAGGTCACCCCAACCTAAATTATCAATTCAATTAAAATAGGAGTTATTTCTGATAGAATAATATTATAATTTGTGAATTGGTTAATTGAAGCTCCATAGGGTCTTCTCGTCTTATTTTTTTATTCACGCCTCTTCACGGGAAGGTCAATTTCACTGATTGAAAGTAAGAGACAGTAAAACCCTCGTGAAGCCATTCATACAAGTCCTTATTTAGAGAACAAGTGATTATGCTACCTTTGCACGGTCAGGATACCGCGGCCGTTAAACTGAAGTCACTGGGCAGGCAGTGCCTCTAATACTTTTTATGCTAGAGGTGATGTTTTTGGTAAACAGGCGGGGTTTATGTTTGCCGAGTTCCTTTTACTTTTTTTAATCTTTCCTTGGTTGCATGCCTGTGTTGGGCTAACAATTATGTTATAGTTTTTAGTTTGATTGACTATATTTATGTTTGTTAACTATCAGTGATTTATTCGCTCTGATATATACGCATGCTGGGAGAAATATTTCTTGTTACTTATATCAACATTATTGCTTCTATTTAAAAATAGAACAGTCCAGTTTTATATTAGGAGTATCATTATTAATAGTTGAAATTAGCTTTAAAATATTGTTGAGCTTGAACGCTATCTTGTTTGGTGGCTGCTCTCAGGCCAACTAGAGTGTTTTAATTTTTTGTTTACTCACTAAAAGGGGTTGTATCCCATATCTAAAAAGCTGTACCTTTTTAGATTATTATTTAAGCATACATTTTAATTTATTTTTTTTTATGGTAGGCTTAAATTAGAACTAAAATTCTGTTCTGGACAACCAGCTATCACTAGGCTCGATAGGTTTATTGCCACTACCTATTAGTCTTCTCACTATTTTGCCACATAGACGAGTTTGCTCTTTAGGCTGCTTATAGGTAGCTCGTCTAGTTTCGGGGTATTTAACTTAAATTCTTTTTGCTAATTTTTTCTAGTTGAGTCATTATGCAAAAGGTACAAGAATTAAACTTTGCTTTTTTTTACTTTTAAGTTTTCTTTCATTTTTCCCTTGCGGTACTTTCTCTATAGCGTCAAATAGAATTTCTATCACCTATACTCTTACATTAGTATAAATGTTTTATTTTAATATTTCAGGATAATATTATTTAATATATTTTGAGCTATATTTGGTTGTCAAAGTGGTCAGTTTGCATGAAATCTTCTAGGTGTAAACTAGATGCTTTTATTTAAGCTACACTTTGTATTATCCAAGTGCACTTTCCAGTACACTTACCTTGTTACGACTTGTCTCCTCTCATGTATTAATATCTGTATATATTGTTTAAGGATATGATTAATATTGTTTTATTTGAGGAGGGTGACGGGCGGTGTGTGCGTGCCTTGTGGCCAATATTCAATTAAGCTCTCTATTCTTAATTTACTACTAAATCCACCTTTAACTTCTGATTTCACATGGGTTTTCGTATAAGAGTTTTGTTTCTCGATTCGAGAAATGTAGCCCATTTCTTTCCACTCTATAAGCTACACCTTGACCTAACGTTTTTATGTCAGTACTTGTGCTTACTTTAATTCCTTTATTAGGGTTTGCTGAAGATGGCGGTATATAGGCTGATTTAGCAAAGACTGGTGAGGTAGATCGGGGTTTATCGATTATAGAACAGGCTCCTCTAGATGGGTGTAAGGCACCGCCAAGTCCTTTGAGTTTTAAGCTATTGCTAGTAGTACTCTGGCAAATAATTTTGTTTATAATTCTTTATGTTTAAGGCTAAGCATAGTGGGGTATCTAATCCCAGTTTGGATCTTAGCTGTCGTGTAGTCAGATTTTTTAAAATCACTTTCGTTATGTATCTTACAGTAGCTGGGGCTTTTTACAGCTTAGTTAGGGCTTGATTTTATTTATTATTTATTCTCTAAAACACGCTTTACGCCGTGTGTCTATTAGTTTGGCCTAATCGTATGACCGCGGTGGCTGGCACGAGATTTACCAGTCCTAAATAGTATAACTTAGTCAGACTTTCATTTATTGCTTAATTTTTATCACTGCTGTATCCCGTGGGGGTGTGGCTGAGCGAGGTGTTATGAGCTACTCATTAGTGTGCTTGATACCGGCTCCTTTATTACCTTAAAATGGTGTTGAGGGCATTCTCACTGGGACGAGGATTCTTGCATGTGTAAGTTTACTAGTAACTAATAGAAAGGCCAGGACCAAACCTATGTGTTTATGGAGTGGATAAGCTCATCTAGGCATTTTCAGTGCCTTGCTTTAGTATTAAGCTACATTAAC